AAAATGAATAGTTTCGTTTTTGTAATTTTCTAGTTGTTTCAAAGTCTTAGAAGTGGAATTAATAAAATTAATTCTTTCTCGCTCTATCTCAGAGTATCCATTGACTCGAAACTGATCTGCCTCCATTTCCACTTTTCGTAAGCGTGTCCGGGCCTTTTCCAGCTGTTCAATGGCTCCCCCACGTAGTTCTTCTGAATTTCGAATAGTATTCAAGATCCTCTGTTTTCGATTATCTAATAAATCACTTAATGAAAGTAGATTCTCTTTCCATTCATTTAAAAACTTCCATGATCCCTTCCCGAACCAAACATGAATCTTTCGATTCATTTGGCTCTCACGCTCAATTACTTATGATAAATTCCCATATCTTTTTTTGAATGTAATGAGCCTATCCTCTACTCTCTTCATATTCCAAAATAAAAATATCAAAACCAATCACTAATCCAAAACCAAAAAAGTCGGAGGACTCTTCTGACCAAACAAAAATATGTAATTGTCAACAAAGTTGTTTCTTTTTTTTTTTATCCAAAAATCCAAAAGGGTTTTCTTCCTTTAATACACAATACATAGGTCGTCGATTCATCATTGGATAAAAGGGGGTTTAATCCCAATTTTTGTAATAAGCGGTTCAAATCATTTTATCCATATGAGTGTTCTTATATAGATAAATTATTCATTTTGAAAGCATCTCTATATTAATATTCATATTGTGGTAGAAAGAGTACCATGCTGCGTCTGGACTTCAAATGATTTAGCTTTAACCATAGTTAATGGTCCCACATTTTTGGTTGATAGAGAATCAAAGCGGATTTACCAACGAATAACGAAATGCTATGGTTCTTGCATATGATTTCTTTATTCAGAAGTCATTCGTGAGATAATGTACCTACTTTTCCTAGTTATAACATAAAAAGTACAGCTGGTTGGATCCAGCCTATTCTTGAAATAAACAACTCGCACACACTCCCTTTCCAAAAAAAACCAATACCCCAAGCACTACACTTAGATTTATTAGATTTGTTGCTAAAATATCGGTATTAAACCCGAAACTCCCGGCGGATGGCCAGTGGCCTAAATAAACGAAAGAATCGGTTACATTTTTCATATGATCTCCTCTTATAGATAGACTAAAAAAAAAAGAACAGAGTTCTTTTTGTATCGTCCTGCCCCCCCTTTGATATATTTGATATTTGATATATATATATTTTACTATTTCTAAATCGAGCCAAAAAGATTCGATTTAGAAATGGTGAATTACCCCCTTCTTTATTTAAACCCTTCCTAAAAAATATAAAAGGGGGTTCCTTAGACTACGAACGGAAAGGATGAAAGCGAGTGAGTATGCTAATTCCTCATCCACAAATCAGCCCTTCCCGTGGGTTATTGCTTTTTCGAATTTATAAGATTAAACAAAAGGATTCGCAAATAAAAGTGCTAATGCTACAACCAGGCCATAAATTGTTAAAGCTTCCATAAAAGCTAGACTAAGCAATAAAGTACCTCGTATTTTTCCCTCCGCCTCAGGCTGTCTCGCGATACCTTCTACAGCTTGGCCCGCAGCAGTACCTTGACCAACTCCAGGTCCAATAGAAGCAAGCCCTACAGCCAATCCAGCAGCAATAACGGAAGCGGCAGAAATCAGTGGATTCATGATAAGTTCCTCATACAAAAAAAAATGGTTAATGATACAGTCAGCCGATGAATTATAACTTAATATTACATCGCTACAATTCATCCAGTCGAAGTAACTACAAACTTCAAATTGAAGTAATAATCTTATTCAAGGATCAAAACTACTTTACTTCGATATCTCTTTTTTAGTTCCTATCGACAAAGTCTTTGCGAATCCGTACGACTTTCGTCCGTCCATTTCTTTGTTCCGAACCATTCTTTGAATTCTTCGATTTTTTTCTTGATTTCATCTGTTTATTCATTGAACTCACAGTCCCAGAGGATACGGAAAGACTTCTATTGGAATAGCCATCAAATTTATAGTAGTAGGGCAAATTGAATATCTCTTTAGTTCATATATAACTAGTCAATATTTAATATCAATCACCTATACACGCCTTTCTTCCATAACGTAAACCAACTCTTCATTCATCTTAAATTCAATCGAATTCGAGAATTATGCGTCGAAAAACAAGTTGACTTTTAGCATAGCGCTTTTTTACATATAATATACCTAGTAAAACCTCCCTCTCCGATCCGAATCACCCTATTTTTTATGAATCCCTTTTTTGTTTGTAAATACTTCTTCCCCTTTCTTTATCATTCTCCCGGACGGATACAATCTAAATAGACAAATTGCTTAGGCCGAATCAGTGGATAGAAATATCATTATTTGATTGATCTAAGTTCACGCAATTTATTATTTCTGAAAATTTTATTTTGGTCAATCGCTGAAGAAAATCAACTGAAAGGGGAATCTTTCTATAGAGCACCCCTCTTTTTTTACTCACACTTCGTAAACCACAAGAATTCTTATTCAAATTCTGATTCCGAATAGGAAATATTAGGATTGGCCGACCAGCAATATAAAATGAATATCTATTCAGGAGAGAATGGTATAATATAAGTGGATCAACCAAGAATTTTAGGAAAAAGATCTTTTAGATCTCTTTCCCCCTTTTTTTTTACAACTCTCTCTACTCTAATATCTTTGGGGCTATTACTCTAGATTGTATATAGTGAGTTGTATATTTATATTTCCTAATTAGATTATATTTTTTTTGAGCCACGCATACATTACCTTGGGATAAGCTAAAAAAGAATCTTTCAAAAACTAGTCAATGATGGCCCTCCATGGATTCCCCTATATAAGCCGCGGCTAAAGTTGCAAAAATCAGAGCTTGAATACCACTTGTAAATAATCCAAGGAACATGACAGGTATAGGAACTACTAAAGGTACTAAAGAAACAAGAACAACAACTACTAATTCATCAGCTAATATATTTCCGAAAAGTCGAAAACTAAGCGATAAAGGCTTTGTGAAATCTTCTAAGATGTTAATGGGTAAAAGGATTGGGGTTGGTTGAATATATTTCCCGAAATAACCCAATCCCTTTTTGGTAAGACCCGCATAGAAATATGCCACTGACGTGAGTAAAGCCAAAGCAACAGTAGTATTTATATCATTCGTGGGTGCGGCTAACTCCCCATGAGGTAATTGTATGATTTTCCAAGGTAAAAGCGCTCCTGACCAATTAGAAACAAAAATAAATAGAAACATTGTTCCAATAAAAGGAACCCAGGGGCCATATTCTTCTCCAATTTGAGTTTTACTCACATCTCGAATGAATTCAAGTACATATTCGAAGAAATTCTGACCACCGGTCGGAATGGTTTGTGGGTTCCGAACAGTTAGAGTAGCTGAACCCAATAAGATAGCAATTACAACCCAAGAAGTAATAAGTACTTGGCCGTGGACTTGAAAACCTCCTATTTTCCAATAGAAATGTTGGCCTACTTCCACACCAGAAATATCGTATAACCCCTTTAGTGTGTTGATAGAACAGGATAGAACATTCATATTGCCCTCTTAAAAAAATATAGCTTTAAAGAAAATTATTTTGATTCAAACGTCTCTTTCTCTACGTGACTACTTGAATCCCATATATATTTATAATACCAATTAAATTCTTGAATACAACGAATCACATAATATCCCCAGTTTTTTATCTCTTTTTTGAGATCCAAAAAGAGTATCTGAGATTCATAAATAGTAACTTATTACAAAACTCTATGAAATTTATAAAGTAAGTTAAGTTTTTTATCTTATTATTAAACTAGAACGCCCTTCACGAATTGCGAATACTAATTTGTTAAGAATTAATCGAATTGAAGATATAGCGTCATCGTTGGCTGGAATCGAAATATCTGCAAGATCGGGGTCACAATTTGTATCGATTAAACAAATTGTTGGAATTCCCAAAGTGATACATTCTTGAAGGGCCGTATATTCTTCGTGTTGATCAATGATGATTACAATATCTGGTAACCCCGTCATATATTTAATCCCGCCCAGATATGTTTGCAAGTGAGATAATTGTCTTTTCAACACGGCCGCATCTCTTTTCGGAAGACGATGGAGTCTCCCTGTTTTTTGTTCTGTTCTCAAGTCTCTAAACTTATGAAGTCTCGTTTCTGTAGTGGACCAATTCGTTAACATACCGCCAAGCCATTTTTTATTAACATAATGACACCGAGCCCTTATTGCAGCCCATGCTACTAGGTCAGCTGCTTTATTTTTAGTGCCAACGATTAAGAATTGTTTTCCCTTACTTGCTGCATCAAAAACCAAATCACAGGCTTCTGATAAAAAACGAGCGGTTCTAGTAAGATTTATAATATGAATACCTTTACGCTTTGCAGAAATATAAGGGGCCATTTTAGGATTCCATTTCCTAGTACCATGTCCAAAATGAACTCCGGCCTTCATCATCTCTTCCAAATCGATGTTCCAATATCTTTTTGTCATTTCTCCCCACACCCCCCCTCCTTAAAAAAAAAAAAAAGAGACGAGGGTATCCTAAAATAAATAATTGTTCCGATGGAACCTTCTCTTCTACCGCAAATTGGCCGTAGATTTACGACCTAAGCCATTACATTATTCCTTTTCTATTCATTATTATCATTTTTACTATTACTAAATGAAATCAAATGTTTTCAAATAAAAGGCTAAATCCGCTTTTAGGAATCATTAAATCCTATACCTATAAATGATTGTTCTGATGTATCGTGGAAATTCTTTGAAAGGCAAGAATCAAAAAATTTTCTGTGGTGGAACAAAATATCTCTCATTTCCCCCTCAAATATATTATTATTTTTTGTTTCCAAGGAAATGTTGTTATGTTGTCTCGAAGGGTGCACCAATCCCTCGAATCCGGTACCAACGGGTATCATCCCCCCCAGAACTACGTTCTCTTTCAGGCCTTTCAACCAATCGATACGACCCCGTAGAGCTGCTTTTGCTAAAACTCGAGCAGTTTCTTGAAAA